TATAAAGTAAGCTAATTTTAAGCTAGTGGGTTCATACCCCAAATATGATTTATCCTTTATAAATTAAAATCTCAAAAACCTTATTTATATTTACCTTGATAATTACTTTAATTATAGCTGTTTCATCCTCCTCAATATTTTTCTTGTGAATTTGTCTAGAAATCAATATAATAAGTTATATTCCTTTAATAAATTATAAAACATTTAATTCCTCAAGAAGAATTACACTATATTTTATTATTCAAGCATTAGCCTCTTCTTTATTTATTATAACAACCCTTTTTTTAAGCTTTTCATATTATTATTTTAATCTTTCTTATGTCATTGTGATTTCCATACTTTTAAAAATTGGGGCTGCCCCTTTTCATTTTTGACTCCCACAAATTAGTGAAGGATTATTTTATAAACCTTTACTTCTTTTATTAAGTTTACAAAAAATCATCCCTCTTTATATTTCTAGTATGAATAATAACTTTATTTTAATTATTTCAATTATTTTTTCATCCATAATTGGATCAGCTGGAGGATTCAATCAATCATCAACTCGAAAAATTCTTACTTTCTCCTCTATTTCACATTTAGCTTGAATTTTAAGATTAATTTTACTTTCATCAAATTTATGAATTTTATACATCTTAATCTATTTTCCTGTATTAATATTAATTATACAATACTTATCTTTTAATAATATTAATCACATCTCACAAATTTCTTTAATGTCAAAAAATGACAAAATTTATATAACCTTACTCTTAATATCATTAGGAGGGTTACCTCCATTTATTGGATTTTTTATAAAATGAATTACCCTCAAAATATTAATTAACAATTTAAGAATTTTAACATTTCCTCTCATTTTGTCCTCTTTAGTAAATTTATTTTTTTACCTTCGCCTCATCTATCCTCTTTTTTTAAAATACTCTATAATAAATAAATGAAAATCTCTTCAGGTTTTTTCCTACTCAAGTTTAATAATTACCCAAGCATTTCCAATTTTATTTATAATTCCTATAATATAATAAGGCTTTAAGTTAAAAAAACTAGATACCTTCAAAGTATAAATTAATTAAATTAAGTCTTAGTAAAAAACATCTTTAAACTTGCAATTTAATATTTTATATAAAATATAAGACATAGTAAAAGATTACTCATAAATAAATTTACAATTTATCGCCTAACTTCAGCCATTTTACCGCGATGACTTTTTTCAACAAATCACAAAGACATTGGAACCATATACTTAATTTTTGGAGCTTGGTCCATAATAATTGGTATATCTTTAAGAATATTAATTCGAGCTGAACTTGGTCAACCTGGATCCTTAATTGGAGATGACCAAATTTACAACGTTATTGTAACCTCCCACGCATTTATTATGATTTTTTTTATAGTTATACCAATTATAATTGGTGGTTTCGGAAATTGATTAACTCCAATTATATTAGGAGCACCAGACATAGCTTTCCCTCGTATAAATAATATAAGATTTTGACTTCTTCCACCCTCTCTTCTTCTTCTATTAGGTTCATCAATAGTTGAAAATGGAGCCGGAACCGGCTGAACAGTTTATCCCCCCCTTGCTTCCAACATCTCTCATTCAGGAATATCTGTAGACTTAACTATTTTTAGCCTTCATCTTGCTGGTATCTCTTCTATTTTAGGATCTATTAACTTTATCACTACTATTATAAATATACGACCAAAAGGAATAACTTTAGAGCGAGTTCCTCTATTTATTTGGTCTGTTTTAATTACAACAGTTCTTTTACTCCTTTCTCTTCCTGTACTAGCAGGTGCCATTACCATACTTTTAACAGATCGTAATTTCAATACATCATTTTTTGATCCAGCTGGTGGAGGAGATCCAATTTTATACCAGCACTTATTTTGATTTTTTGGCCATCCTGAAGTTTATATTTTAATCCTACCTGGATTTGGTATAATCTCTCACATTATTAGTTTCCAGACAGGAAAAAAAGAGCCATTTGGAACTTTAGGTATAATCTATGCTATAGCAGCAATTGGGTTACTAGGTTTCATTGTATGAGCTCATCATATATTTACAGTTGGAATAGATGTCGATACTCGTGCTTACTTTACTGCAGCCACAATAATTATTGCTGTTCCAACTGGAATTAAAATTTTTAGCTGACTTGCTACACTCCATGGAGTTCACACACAATTTGATACACCCCTTCTTTGAGCTTTAGGGTTTGTTTTTCTTTTTACAATTGGAGGTCTTACAGGTATTATCTTAGCCAACTCCTCTATTGATATCATTTTACATGATACATATTATGTAGTGGCTCATTTTCATTATGTTCTTTCAATAGGAGCAGTTTTTGCAATCCTAGGAGGAATTACACATTGATTTCCTATATTTTTTGGCATCTCTCTTAACTCACTTTTATTAAAAATCCATTTTATAACTATATTTATTGGAGTAAACATAACTTTTTTCCCACAACACTTCTTAGGATTAAGAGGAATACCTCGTCGATACTCAGACTATCCAGATTTCTTTACAAAATGAAATGTAGTTTCTTCTATTGGTTCAACACTATCTTTTATTAGAATTATTTTATTTATTTTCATTATATGAGAAGCAATTTTCTCAAAACGTTCCTTAATTATTACTCAATATCCTTCCTCCTCTATTGAATGACAAATTAATTATCCTCCAGCTGAACATACTTTTAATCAAATTAATATTTTAATTAAATAACTAATGATAACTTGAGCAAACATTTCATTTCCTAATAGAAACTCTCCTATTATAGAACAATTAATCTTCTTTCATGATCACTCAATAATAATTATTATCATAATTGTAATTATCACACTTTATATAATTTTTAATATTATAACTAACCAAATAACTAATCGATTTTTAATAGAAGGCCAAGAGATTGAAACTCTTTGAACAATTCTCCCCGCAATTATTTTAATTTCAATTGCACTACCCTCTTTACGCCTTCTTTATTTAATAGAAGAGTCATTCTTTCCATCTATTTCTATAAAAATTATAGGTCATCAATGATACTGATCTTATGAATATTCAGATTTTAATATTGAATATGATTCCTTTATAATCCCTAATGAAGAAATAACTACTAGAACTTTTCGACTTCTAGATGTTGATAATCGTTTAATTATACCTTATAATGCCAATACTCGTATCCTTGTAACATCGGCAGATGTTATTCATTCTTGAACTATTCCATCTTTAGGAGTAAAAATAGATGCAGTTCCGGGTCGACTAAATCAAATTACAACAATAGCTAGTCGACCTGGAATTTTCTTTGGACAATGCTCTGAAATCTGTGGAGCAAATCATAGATTCATACCAATTTCAATAGAAACTACATCTATCAATAATTTTCTTTATTGAATTAAATCTTTATCATTGAATGGCTGAAACATAAGCACTGGTCTCTTAAACCATATCATAGTATATAATACTTTCAATGAAAAAACTAGTTAAAACATAACGTAAGAATGTCATTCTTAAGTTACACCCTTGTGTTTTTTAATCCCTCAATTGTACCCTATAAATTGAATCTTTCTTTGCAGAATTTTTATTCTAATAATTTTTACATTAATAATTTTTTCCTATTTTAGTCCTTTTTATTTTTTAAAATCGTCAATTTCTTTTTTCCAACATTTTCAAAAAAACTGAAAATGATAATAAATTTATTTTCAATTTTTGACCCTTCTACCTCTTCCCACTTTGCTTTAAATTGATTTTCCGTCTTTGTTCCCATTTTACTTATAGTACCCTCCATATTTTGATTAATCCCTTCACGAATTATATTTATATGACTTTTTATTACAAAATCTTTTTTAAGAGAAATAAAAAATCTTTTCTCAAAAAATAAAATAAAGTTTTTATTACTATTTTCCTCGTTATTTTGATTTATCATCTTAGTTAATTTTCTTGGCTTGTTTCCTTACATTTTTACTCCGACTAGACACATTAATCTTACATCCATTATAGCTCTTCCCATATGAATGTCATTAATATTATATGGATGAATCAACCAGACTAATTATATATTCACTCATTTAGTACCGAATGGTACCCCTATTTTTCTTTCAGTTTTTATAGTTTGCATTGAAACAATTAGAAATTTAATTCGTCCACTAACTCTAGCAGTCCGACTATCAGCTAATATAATTTCTGGACATCTTCTCTTATGCCTTTTAAGAAATATTATACAAAATTTTCCTTTAATCAGCTTAATAATTATCCCACCTATAATTATTCTTTTAATTCTTGAAATAGCTGTTGCAATAATTCAAAGATATGTTTTTGTAACTTTAACTTCTCTTTATTTAAATGAACTTAACTAATGTCATTCCATCCATTCCATATAGTTGAAAAAAGTCCTTGACCATTAACAAGATCAATTGCTGCTCTTACATTTATAATTGGTATACTTAATATAATATATTTTATAAAAATAGATTTATTATTAACAGCATTAATAATTACTATCCTAACTATATACCAATGATGACGAGACATCTCACGTGAAGCTAGTTTTCAAGGGCATCATACAATTATTGTTTCATTAAATATAAAATGAGGAATAGCCTTATTTATTCTTTCAGAAGTTTTATTTTTTATTTCTTTTTTTTGAGCTTTTTTTCACAGAAGTTTGTCCCCTAATATTGAAATTGGAACTATTTGACCCCCTATAGGAATTATTCCATTTAATCCTTTTAGAATTCCTCTTTTAAATACTACAGTTCTTCTCTCATCAGGAATTACAGTTACCTGAGCCCATCATAGAATTATTAATAAAAATTATCCAGAAGCATTTAATTCTCTTCTCCTTACCATTATTCTAGGATTTATTTTTACTATTTTACAAGGTTGAGAATATACCCAAGCTCCATTTTCCATTTCTGACTCAATTTACGGTTCAACTTTTTTTATATCAACAGGTTTTCATGGTCTTCATGTAATTATTGGCTCATCCTTCCTTTTAGTTACTTTATTTCGAATTTTCCTAAGTCATATATCTAAATCTCATCATTTTGGTTTTGAAGCTGCAGCCTGATATTGACATTTTGTTGATGTAGTTTGACTTTTCTTATACTCCTTTGTTTATTGATGATCATTTTATTTTATTAGTATAAATAGTACCTCTAATTTCCAATTAGAAAGTTTTTTAAAAATAAAATAATTAAATTTTTAATAACTTCATTCTTAATTTCTTCATTTATTATTTTAATAGGATCTTTTTTTAAAAAAAAAAACTTTTTAAAAAAAGAAAAAAACTCTCCTTTCGAATGTGGATTTGACCCTTTTTCGTTAACACGCTCAACATTTTCCCTTCGTTTCTTTATAATTTCTATTATCTTTATTATTTTTGATATTGAAATTATCATAATTCTTCCATTCCCTATTATGATAGAAACTACAAACTTTTCAACATTAATATTTATGATAATTACAATTACTGTGATTTTTACTGGTTTAATTTATGAATGGAAGAACGGAATAATTGAGTGACTAAAATAGAATAGTATTTAAATTATAAAATCTAACCTGCAATTAGAAATTGCTATTGCCTATTCTAAGAATGAAGCGATAATTTTGCATTCAGTTTCGACCTGAACCTAGGTTCCTCCCTTTCTTTTAATAGAAGCCAAAAAGAGGCTATTCACTGTTAATGAAAAAATTGAATCTTCCTATTAAGACCATTATTAAGGCTGCTAACCTTTTCATAATGTTTTCATTTGGTCTTTATTTTTATAGTGTATTTACAACACATAACATTTTCAGTGTTAAAAAGCTATTGCTAAAAATATCCTTAATAAAAATATCTTGGCATTTTCAATGTCATATTTTCTTTAAACTATAAGAATAATACAAATAAAAACTCACTACAATTAAAAAAAAAATATAATTTTTAAATTCATTATCCTGAAATCATTGCATTATTTTCCCTAAAGATAAATTTAATTTAAACACTCCTTGTGGACCTATTTCCTCTAATCATCTATTGTCATTTCTTAGAAAAAAATTCCCATAAATCATACTTTTAATAAAACAACCTCTAGTAATTTTTGATAAAAATCACATTCTTCTAAAAAAATCATTAATCAACCCAAAATTTATTAATAATAGTTTTCCAAAATACTTTAAAAAAAATACTCAACAACCTATAATAATAATTAAAAGATTAATTAACTTTACATGAGTTTGTAATTCAACAACTTCAAAAAAAGGGAATCTCCATCTTATAAAAAACCCTATAAAAATTACTAAACCTCCTATTAAAGCAATAGGCCCCTCCATTCAAAATCTCCAAGGAAAATTATTTCTAGGAACTATTCTAATACCTTTTCATACAGTATAATATAATACTCGAAAAGAATACACACAAGTACAGATTGTAGAAAAAATAACTAATAAAAGAATAATAAAATTCCCTTCTATTTCATAAATATATTCTAAAACTATATCCTTAGAAAAAAATCCTCTAAGAAAAGGTAAACCAAACAAAGCTATATTTGCTAAACCAAACAAAAAGCTAACAAGTGGCTTAGCTTTATAAAAAACCCCTATATACCGAATATCCTGGTTTCCTAGTCTTATATGAATTATACAACCAGCACATAAAAAAAGCATAGCTTTAAATATAGCATGAGTCAATAAATGAAAAAAAGATATATCTCAAGCTCCTATTGATAAAATCAATATTATCAAACCTAGTTGTCTTAATGTTGATAATGCAATAATTTTTTTCAAATCCATCTCAACAATAGCACCCAATCCTGATATTAACATTGTTAATAAAGCTAAAAATAAAAGAAATTTAGAATAAAAATCAATTAAAAACAATAAATTAAAACGAATTAATAAATAAACCCCAGCTGTGACTAAAGTTGATGAATGAACTAAAGAAGAAACAGGGGTTGGAGCTGCTATAGCTGCAGGCAGCCAAGCAGAAAAAGGAATTTGAGCTCTCCTTGTCAAGCCTGCGACTAAAATTATTAAACCTCCCAATAAATATACTTCTTTATAAGTATAAAAATCTAAATTTCCAAATTGTAACAATATTACTATTGATAACAAAATTATAACATCCCCTACACGATTAGATAAAACCGTGATTATCCCAGCTCTATCAGACTTTCTATTCTGATAATAAATTACTAAACAATATGAAATTAAGCCTAAACCATCTCAGCCAAGCAAAATTATTATTAAATTTGGTCTAACAATTATTATTACTATTGAAGCAACAAATAATAAAACCCCATAACAAAAATAATTCTTTGTATATTCCCTATATATGTAATCATAACTATATAAAATTACTATTCCAGAAATAAATATAACAATTCCAACAAAAATTAATCTTATTCAATCAAATAACAAAAATATTTTAATTTCATAATTAAATAAGTTGATCAAAAAATATTCTACTAAAAATACCTTAAAATCTGAAAGAAAATTTAAACCAAATCCTACTCATAAAAATCTTATAAAAACTAACATTAACCCTCATTTAAAAAAAATTACTTAATGAAATAACATCTTTAAAACCACAATTTAAAATTTTTTTTAAACTAATTAAGCAAGTTCATACAACAAACATTTCTATTTTTAAAATTCAAACAATTAATGGAAAAAAATGAACAATTATTAAAAGTTGCTCCCGTAATGATATAGAAAATAAACTATAATTAACTCACCCCCTTCCATGATGTAAATAACTAAATATATATAAACAGTAAGCTGCTCTCAAAAAAGATATTATACCTAAAGGGATAATCAATAACAATCTTCATTTTAATAAACTTCCAATCAAAAAAATTTCTCCACCTAAATTTATAGAAGGGGGTGCAGCTATATTGACTACTCTAAAAATAAATCATCATACCCCTATGAAAGGAAAAAATCCTCCCACCCCTTTAAGTAACAACATTCTACGAGTAAAAACTCGCTCATAGTATATATTTGCTAAACAAAATAAACCTGAAGAACAAAGCCCATGTCCTAACATTATTAATAAATTCCCATAAGAACCTCAACTATTTATAGAAAAAATCCCCCCTAAAGCTAAACCTATATGACAAACAGATGAATAAGCAATCAAAGCCCTAATATCAACCTGACATAAACAAATCATTCTTACAATAACGCCTCCAACTATCACCACTCTCATTACTAAAAATCTAAAATCTAGTATTTCAATCAATATAAATCTCCTAACTCGGAATATCCCATAAATTCCTAACTTTAAAAGCACCCCTGCCAAGATTATAGAACCTGCAATAGGAGCCTCTACATGAGCCTTTGGAAGTCATGTATGAACTAAATACATAGGTATTTTTACAAAAAAAGCCATTACTCCCATTAAAAATATTAATACCCCAATTGAGGTGTTTCTATTAACAACTCAATAAATATAAACAAAACTCAAATTAAATTTTTTTAATAGAAAAAACAACAATAATGGTAATGATCCTAATAAAGTATAAAACAGCATATATAAACCTGCCTGTAAACGCTCTGGTTGATAACCTCATCCTATAATTATTAAAATAATAGGAAATAAAACACTTTCAAAAAATAAATAAAAACCTATTAAATTTCTTAAAGAAAAACAAAATAAAAGAAAGAAAGTAAGAATAGAAATATAAAAACTAAATATCCTTTCATTATTAATATTTAAATTTATTCTAGCTAAATATATTAAAACAGCCACTAATAAGCTTAGCTCTATTAACATAAAACCTATTAAATCAATTCTAAATAATTCTCTGATATATACTCACACACTCAATCAATCTATTTTAAAAAACAAAAAAACAATTAACGACAAAAAAATAAAAATAATTTCAATAAATGAAAATATATAAAAATATACAATAATCATTAACACCCCTATAATTATTATCAACATTTTAAGATTCTAACCGCAGATAATTTATCATTTCCATAAAAAAAAACACTTATTACAAGAATTCTTAAACCTAAACCAGCTTCGCATACAACTAAGATTATAAAAACAATAATTCTAACAAAACACTCCTTTAAATTTATCAATAATACAACCGTGTATAAAACACCTAAATACATAAATTCAAGACATAACAAAACCATTAAAATATGCCTTTGATTAATAAGAAGAGTGAAAATTCCTATTAAATATATAATTATTCCTACCATCAACATTAGTTATAATAGTTTAAAGAAAACAAAGGTTTTGTAAACCTTAATTGATATGTCTTATAACTTCAGAAAAGATTTCTCAATTTAAATCCCCAAAATTTATGTATTTACTTATACTATTTTCTGACATAAAACTTTTATTATTATTATCAACTCTATTTTTATCCTCACTTCATCCCATTTCTATACTAATAATTATAATTTCCACTACTATCTATTTAATATTAATTATTTACATAATAATAAAACATTCTTGACTTTCTCTTATCATTACATTACTCATACTTGGTGGCCTACTAGTAATCTTCCTTTATATTACAAGTCTTACGCCAAATAAAAAATTTATTTTAAGAAATAAATTTTTTATATTTATTCCCCTAATCATTCTAATTGATTCAAACACTCCCCTTTACACTAATTTCTCAAACTTAATAATCTCTTCTATCTTTAATATTGATAAAACTCCTATTCTATTTTTTATACTAACCTATCTACTTTTAACTCTATTAGTAATCATAAAAATAATTAACTCCATACTCTCACCTTTAAAATCTAACTAATGATAACTCGTAAAAATAATACTTTACTAAAAATTATCAATTCAACTCTAATTGATTTGCCAGCACCATCTAATATTTCCTATATATGAAATTTAGGTTCACTTTTAAGAATATGTCTGGTAATTCAAATCTTAACCGGTCTTTTCTTAGCAATACACTTTTCATGTGATATTACAACAGCCTTCTCAAGTGTATCCCATATCTCACGTGATGTAAATCTAGGCTGATTAATTCGTGCTTCTCATGCTAATACTGCATCATTCTTTTTTATTGCTATTTACTTTCACATTGGCCGAGGTCTTTATTATTCTTCTTTTACTCTAAAAGGCCCATGACTATCAGGAATTATAATTATTTTAATTCTCATAGCAACTGCTTTTCTAGGATATGTCCTTCCTTGAGGGCAAATATCCTTCTGAGGAGCTACAGTAATTACAAATCTCTTATCAGCTATTCCGTATATTGGACCCTCCATCACACAATGATTGTGAGGAGGATTTTCAGTTGATAATCCAACTTTAACTCGATTCTTTACCCTTCATTTTTTATGCCCTTTCATTTTAATAATATTAATTTTTATTCATATTACTTTACTTCATGAAACAGGTTCCTCTAATCCTTTAGGGACATCTATAAACATTGATAAAATCCCATTCCATCCCTACTTTTCCTTAAAAGATCTTCTTGGAGTTACAATTATTATTATTCCAATAATATTTATTATTTTAATTTATCCATACATATTTACAGATCCAGAAAACTTCTTAATGGCTAACCCTTTAGTTACACCTCCACATATCCAACCAGAATGATATTTCCTTTTTGCCTACGCTATTTTACGATCTATCCCTAATAAATTAGGAGGGGTAATTGCCCTTATTATATCAATTCTAATTTTGATTTCTCTCTCTTTTACCATAAAACCCAAATTTATTAATATAACTATAAATCCTCTTAAAAAACTCTCTTTTTGAATTTTCAGAAATATTTTTCTTCTTTTAACATATATAGGGATATGTCCAGTAGAACCACCTTTTATTTTAATAGGACAAACTTTAACTATTATATATTTTTTTTATTTCATTCTTACTCCCATATTAAAATGACATTTTAACTATATTAAGTATATATTTTGAAAATATAAAAAAGGTTAGCCTAAATGTCTTCAAATAAAATTCTAAATTTGATACAAATTAAAAACAAATAAAACACTTTTAACAGTAAAACAACATTTAAAATTAAAATTCTAACAGGAAGTACTACCTTCCATGCTATTAACATTAATTTATCATACCGATAACGCACCAATGTCCCCCGAATTAATAAAAATAAATATATAACAAAAACGCCTCCAAAACAAAAAATTCCTAGCCCCCCAAATAAAAGTACAGAAGATAATATACTTATAAAAATAATATTCCCATACTCTGACATAAATAAAACTGCAAATCCATATGAACCATACTCAACATTAAAGCCTGAAACTAACTCTGACTCACCTTCAGATAAATCAAAAGGACTTCGGTTAGTTTCAGCTAAACAAGTAATCAATCATAAAACTAATATACTTACCATTCCTCATAAAAGTCAATAATCTTCCTGAAATTCATCAATTATTTCTATATTATACCCCCCACAAAAAAAAACTAAGCCCATCATTAACATAGCTATACTAACCTCATAAGAAATAACTTGAGCTAATCCACGATATGACCCAAGTAAAGCATATTTTGAATTTGAAGCCCAACCTCCACCCAAAATTACATAAACACCTAATCTAGAAATACATAAAAAATATACCAACCCAAACTCAATCTCAATCTGATTATTTCCCCATTTAAATAAAGGCCAAAATAATAATATTAATAATAATGATAAAAAGGGAATAAATAAATAAATAAATATATTCATAAACCTCATAGTATTCATTTCCCTAATAAATAACTTTACTACATCAGCAAATGGTTGAAATAACCCATTTAACCCTACTTTATTAGGACCCTTACGAATATGAATATACCCTAAAACCCTACGCTCTATAAGAGTAAAAAACGCAACTCTTACTAAAACCACAATTACTAACATAATATATCTTATAATAATCAATATTAAAGGAGAACTCATATAGGAAGCTTAAATTCCTCGCACTTTATCTGCCACTTTAATGTTTCTAACTGGTTAAATTTACCCCTCTTCAAATTCTAAATTTGATACAATTAATCTGCCAAATTAGACATAATTTATTTTAAAAAAAAAAATAAAAATAAAAAATAATTTTATTTATTAATTCCTTTCGTACTATAATAAAATTTACATAATTTAGATAGAAACCAACCTGGCTCTCGCCGGTCTGAACTCAGATCATGTAAGATTTTAAAAGTTGAGCAAACTTCTTTTCAAGACTTCTCCATCTTAAAAGAATCTTAATCCAACATCGAGGTCGCAAACCACTTTATCTATAGGATCTATCCAAAGTTATTACGCTGTTATCCCTGGAGTATTTTTACAAACATCCATTAATAATGGTTCTATTTTATAATCTTTTTAAAGATTAATAATCTTTAAAAATCACCCCAATCAACATTAATAAAACTTATTAATTATTATAACTAATTCACAACCTCATTAATGAAAAATTCACAGGGTCTTCTTGTCCCAAAATTTTATAAAAACTTTTTCATTTTTAAATTAAATTCCATTATAGAAAATAAGAAAGCCAATCCTTGTTAAACCATTCTCTTAGCGCCCATTTAAAGCCTTATTACAATACCTTTGTATAGTCACAATACCACAGCAATTAATTTACACATTGAGCAGGTCCTATATTTTATTACTACAAAATACAATGTTTTTGTTAAACATTCAAAAATTTAATTTGCCGAATTACTTTTCTTCTAAACCCTTTAAGCATAATTATTAACAGCCAAAATAAAATCATCTTATACTAATTATAACATAATAAATATCAACTATCAATTATATGAGTAAAAATCAATTTAATTTACTAATAAACTCAATAATCCTTTATTACAAAAATAGTAAATTTTAAACCTTTTTCAAATTTTTTATTTATCTATAAATAAAACCTTAAGCTTATCCCTAAGATTCAACTTTATGAAATTTATTACAAAAAAACATCATAAATAAATGTATAATTTTTATTTTTAAAACCAGATATCCATTTTTTCGAATAAAATTTCATTTCTATAATCATTTAACTAATATATACAACTATCTACATAATCAATTATAGCTCAAAAATTTTCGGGAAATTAATATATATTAATTTTTTTGTTAAACCCTAATACAAAAGGTAAGAGAATTATAATCAACTTTTACAAAAATAATTTACTCCTTTCAAATTTCCTTCACAGTACTCTTCATTATCATCAATAAAAAAATCTAAATAATAATAATCCCTAAAATCTCCAACCAAAAAAAAAAATAATCTTCTATTTTTAAGAATGGTTAAAAACTCTTTTTCATTGTAAATGAAATATCATAAATGATTACATCCTTAAAGACACCTTCCAGTACCTTTACTTTGTTACGACTTGTCTTAGAAAAAAGAATGACGGGCGATATGTGCATATTTTAGCGCTCTATTCAAAAAAACTTTATAATTTTCCTTTACTATTAAATCCTAAAAATAATTTCAAACTTAAAAATAAAAATTATTGTAATCTATTTCACACTTAATCTTATGCTGCATTTTGACCTAACATTTTTGGAAAAACCCATTACAATTATTATTAATTAATATTATTTCATGATAGCGATATACAAACTGCCTAACAAAACTAAGCAAGATATTTGCGTTTTATCAATTATAGAATAAATTCCTCTAAAAAGCTTAAAATACCGCCAAAATCTTTAGATTTAATAATTTTTACTTACTACCAACCTCACATTAAATAATAATAGGGTATCTAATCCTAGTCTATTTATAAAATTTTAAAAACACACTTTTCCCTAATAAAAAAAAAATTTCACCTAATTTTTCATTCAAACAGATAAATTAATTTTTTAAATAAATTAATATTTTTTAACCTGCCTGCATAACCGCGGCGGCTGGCACAGGCTTCGCCAGAATTAATTAAAAACCTATTTTTATATAACAAAATGTTTAAATTTATCTTCTATTTTTTTGTAATTTACTAAATAACATAAAGAGCTTTTGTATTAAAATATTTCTTACTATATAAATATATCCTTCACTCTTTCTAGTTTTTATCTTTTTTTTACTAGAAAGAGTGAAGGTAACATAAAAATTTCATTCCCGTTGCTAAAATTTATATATATATATATATATATGACAGATCTTGATGTTTACGCAAGTAAACCTTAAAAATTCCTTTTTATTTTAATTCCTGTTTACTTTACTTTTTAAAACTCTTTTATTGGAATACATTAAGATGAAAGCTAACAAAAGTCTTGCTTTTCAAGTCAATGTTTTTATACATAAAATTAGATGTAATTTTTGAGATATGCTCCCAATTGTACTTTAAATGTCATTATATTAACAAAATAAAATTTAATACCATTTAGAAAATAAAATGCCTGAAAAAGGGTTATCTTGATAGGATAAATTATGTATTTTTACTTTTATTAATTTTAATGATATGAATCATTTCCTTTAAAATCAAAATTTAATGTGCCTTACACCAAAAATTA